TACCTATTTCTCTAGGTAATCTATTATTAACAACTTCTTCCCAACTTCTTTCACTGTAAAAAAAATACTTCTATATTCACGACTTGTCTCAAACAAGAGAAAGAAACAAGTATCCTATTTTTTATAGATATTCACGATATGTTCCCTATGGTAACTGAGTTCATGAATTATGGCCAACAAACAGTACGAGCCGCAAGGTATATTGGTCAAGGTTTCATGATTACCTTATCACACGCGAATCGTTTACCTGTAACTATTCAATACCCCTACGAAAAATTGATCACGTCCGAGCGTTTCCGTGGCCGAATCCACTTTGAATTTGATAAATGCATTGCTTGTGAAGTATGTGTTCGCGTATGTCCTATAGATCTACCCGTTGTTGATTGGAAATTGGAAACTGATATTAGAAAGAAACGATTGCTTAATTACAGTATTGATTTCGGAATATGTATATTTTGTGGTAATTGCGTTGAGTATTGTCCAACAAATTGTTTATCAATGACTGAAGAATATGAACTTTCTACTTATGATCGTCACGAATTGAATTATAATCAAATTGCTTTGGGTCGGTTACCAATGTCAGTAATTGACGATTACACAATTCGAACAATTTTAAATTTGCCTGAAATAAAAACTTAAGAACTTGTTTTGATCTAGTTTAATAATAATTAATTATAATTAAGAATTAATTAAGAACTAGTCTAAAAAAGTAGAGTTACCTCTTTTTCCTGACCGGGTCAATAAAGTTATGAAAGATTTTGATTTATTTATCTCTTATTTTATATATAATGGATTTACCTGGACTAATACATGATTTTCTTTTAGTCTTTCTGGGATTGGGTCTTATATTAGGGGGTCTGGGAGTAGTATTACTTCCCAATCCCATTTATTCTGCCTTTTCGTTGGGATTGGTTTTTGTTTGTATATCTTTATTCTATATTCTATCGAACTCACATTTTGTAGCCGCTGCGCAGCTCCTTATTTACGTAGGAGCCATAAATGTTTTAATCATTTTTGCTGTGATGTTCATAAATGATTCAGAATATTCCAAAGATTTCCATCTTTGGACCGTGGGAGATGGAGTAACTTCTGTGGTCTGTACAAGTATTTTTGTTTCACTAATTACTACTATTTCGGATACGTCATGGTACGGGATTATTTGGACTGCAAAAGCAAACCAGATTATCGAGCAAGATCTGATAAGTAATAGTCAACAAATTGGGATTCATTTATCAACAGATTTTTTTCTTCCGTTTGAATTTATTTCAATAATTCTTTTAGTTGCGTTAATCGGCGCAATTGCTGTAGCTCGTCAATAATACTCTTTCGAAACGAAATGTAAAAACCTTTTTATGAGCTATCACATGCATTTTATTTTTCTATTTGACGTTGTATATAAAATAGAAATTCTTTATTAGTTCGATCTATTCCCACTATATTCCTTTATTCTATATTCTATTCTATTACTCGTTATCGTTACTAGTCAATCCAATTGGTTAAAATGTTGTTCATATTGAAATGAATCGCGATTGATAAGGAGTTGGTTGATGATGCTCGAACATGTACTTGTTTTGAGTGCCTATTTATTTTCTGTCGGTCTATATGGATTGATTACAAGTCGAAATATGGTTAGGGCGCTTATGTGTCTTGAGCTTATATTAAATGCCGTTAATCTCAATTTTGTAACATTTTCTGATTTTTTTGATAGTCGTCAATTAAAAGGAGCCATTTTCTCCATTTTTGTTATAGCTATTGCAGCTGCTGAAGCTGCTATTGGACTCGCTATTGTTTCATCAATTTATCGTAACAGAAAATCAACTCGTATAAATCAATCTAATTTGTTGAATAAGTAATACTTTTTTATAATATAAAATAAATTAGAATTTTCATCAATTAAAATTTTCAAAATTAATTCAAATTAGCATGTCTGCCACGTAAGGTATGATCGTGTTATCACAAAATAAAGTAAAGATAATAAATCAAAGTAGTTTGGCACTGTCAATCCAGAAGTAGATTAATAAAAAAACTCGAGGAACTCATCGATTCATCTAGTACTAGTATTTAAATATATAATTCATTTATCAATTTACTAGATTGAAACTTTATCACGTTCAAAAATGGATAGATCCAATGTCGCATTCAGTAAAGATTTATGATACATGTATCGGGTGTACTCAATGTGTCCGAGCCTGTCCCACGGATGTATTAGAAATGATACCCTGGGATGGATGTAAAGCCAAACAAATAGCATCTGCTCCAAGAACGGAGGATTGTGTCGGTTGTAAGAGATGTGAATCCGCCTGCCCAACAGATTTCTTGAGTGTTCGAGTTTATTTATGGCATGAAACAACCCGCAGCATGGGTATAGCTTATTAATACGTTACAGAAACCCGAGTCCCTTTTTTTTTTTACCGCCAAAACCAGTGCCAAAAAATCAAATATTTTTTGGCACTGGTTTTTTTGGTCCAAGCGTATCTTGTCTTTACCACGAACAAATTTC